TGTCCCATGGATTTTTCTATTTCAATTGTATGACGTATACGCGTTATCCAAACAAAACGGATGGTTACTCTACTCTATTTTATCATGGAATGATTATTATTCCATTTTTTTTCCTCCTTTTTTGGATCATAACCAAATCAAAACTTCTAGAATTACCAGAATTCGTAGGAAAAAAAAGTTCTTGGGTATTCAACATAGTAATAGTTCCGTTCATCAGTATACTACTAAATTAAATTGGAATGAAATCCAATCTTATTCAAATATTTCATATCTCTCCTTGTCCAAAAGGGAACAATTTGAGTTGAAGGTCCACATTTTTTTTTTAGAATTAGTCTATTTTTATGATATTTCGTACTACTGTACGATTCCTTGTTTGTGGGATTATTTTCCAAAAGGGATAATGAGAAGAATTATAGAATGGATTGCTAATTATGCCTAGATCTCGGATAAATGGAAATTTTATTGATAAGACCTCTTCAATTGTAGCTAATATCTTATTACGAATAATTCCGACAACTTCAGGGGAAAAAAAGGCATTTACCTATTACAGAGATGGTGCGATTTGATTATTATTTTTTTTTTTTTTGTTTTTTTTAGCCCTTAGTCTGAGAGAAAGAGACGCGATTCGGGATAGAAATAAACAAATTATTGAAATAAACCTACGCTTGGTGAAGGTGAAGTTTAGAGCTAGAACAATTCCTTCTGTCGTGTATCCTCGATTGATGCAGCCTCAGATGCTTTAATTATCGATTTTAGTATTGAGCGAAAGGTTATACCTATACTATAGGTTCTGGTTTGCGGGTCAATCCTACTCCACTAGTACCAATAGGCGGCATAGGGGAAGAAGCACTACTCCTAGGAATCAACAACACGAAAACTTTGTTTTAAATTTCCCCTTTCCTTATCGGTATCGGGACTAACAAGAATGGTTGGGACAACAAACATCCATCTCGTTCGTACTTTGGATACCCGTATAACCATCAAAGATCGTTGAAGTGACTAATTCCTGGAAATAGGAGGCGTTGAGGACAAAGAAATCGTTGGAGTTACCATTTCCATCTAGCACTAATACGATTGGTGTTAAGAAAAAACAAACTCCTTTCGGGAAGGCTGGCTAGAGATTTCTTGTAAAAATACTAGTCCCTGTCAGTTCATAATGAGAATAGTGAAATTTGTATTCCATAGATTATTTCCCCTAGTACTTTATGCACAGTAGGGAGGAGCCGTATGAGATGAAAATCTCACATACGGTTCTGGAACGGAGATTCTTTGAGTAGAATGAACGACCGTAACGGATGTCGGCTCAATCCGAAGGAAATTATGCGGAAGCTTTACAGAATTATTATGAAGCTACGCGACCAGAAATTGATCCTTATGATCGAAGTTATATACTCTATAACATAGGCCTTATACACACAAGCAACGGAGAGCATACAAAGGCTTTGGAATATTATTTTCGGGCACTAGAACGAAACCCATTCTTACCGCAAGCTTTTAATAATATGGCCGTGATCTGTCATTACGTGCGACTATCTCCACTATAGAAAGAAGGAAAAAAAGATAAAATCGGCTAGTAAATACTAGAAAAAAATAGGCTTTCTACATATGCATCGTCCAAAGTGACGATTTTTATCAGCTGTAGCAAGGAAAGAGACTTCACGAGAACCAAAATATGAAGAAATAGGTACGCCTATATACTCTATGGATAAAAGGATCGAATTGATAGAGAAAGCACCGTAAAGATCAATTAGCAAGCTATTGGGTCGATACAGTTAAGAACTGCTTACTTATGTCATGATATGAGATAAAAGTTCGGAATCAACTTATGTAATAGAGTCGATCCACTAAGGTATTGAGCAGCGGTGTAGTATCAAATCCCAAAGATAGTAAGTTCTTTTTTCTTATGGAGGAAAGTCTTTTTCAACGATTCTATATGAATTTCATATATGAAATGAAACCGAGATAGTTACCTTTCAGAAAATTCTAACGATATAGGGGGATATCTATTCTTCATTCTTCTGAAGGTGTGGGAGAAAAGATAAAACTGATTATTGATCAAAATTAGTTTAGAGTTTGAAACTTATGTAATTAACTTAACTTCTTCTGGTTAACCCAAGAAAAAATAGGATAGGTTTATTAGAAATCTAATTCAGTTAGCATAGGGTAAATTAAAAAGATGGGACACAAAAAGAATCGATTGCTGAGCCGTATGAGGTAGGAAACTCTCAAGTACGGTTCTAAGGGAAGGAATTGACCCGCCTATTCCGACCGGGGAGAACAGGCCATTCTACAGGGTGATTCTGAAATTGCGGAGGCTTGGTCCGATCAAGCTGCTGAGTATTGGAAACAAGCTATAGCGCTTACTCCAGGTAATTATATTGAAGCACATAATTGGTTGAAGATCACGAGGCGTTTCGAATTTGAATAAAACCACCCTCTTTTTTTTTATTGGTTATTGGATCCATCAATCAAATAAAATAGATCGTTCCTCTGAGAAGAT